AAGATTATGAGTAAAATGGCCGAACAATAGGTGGCGGATTGTAAATCCGTTTACGGAGGTGTTAATCCTTCTTTTACTAGGCTTTTATTTCCTTTTGGTTGCAACCCAAGATATATAAAGTTTACCTTTATGAGAGCCTCAAAAACCTTAAGTTAAATAAACTGTCTGATTTGCAATCAGGTAATGTGATTGTCTCAGGTTTTAAGGCCTGGAAAAAATATTTCCACTATCAGCTTTGAAGGCTAATGGTCTTATTAACCTAACTCCTTAAATAGTAGCTTAAATTACCGAAAGCGTTGGACTGTTAATCCAAAAATGTAATTATTACCTATTTAGGTAATACATGCTACCCCGCCTGAAAGCAACAACCCAACAACATTTAGTACAATTAACCCTGATAGTAAACTAATAGTAAGAGTTTTTCGCCAAGTTATATTCACTATTATTTGTTGGGGGCTTAAGATTACTAAACAAAGGTAACTAATCCGTAAATAATAATATAAACTGATTAATGTCCCAATAACTAAACTTAGTGCCACTAGGATTATTAAGTCCTCAACAAACGCGGTCACCAATAACCATTTACCCAAAAATCCCAAGAAAGGAGGCAACCCAGCGAGAGATAAGACTCCAACAGCTATAAATATAGACAATATAGAGTTAGACATAAGTCTGGCGCGAAGATGGTTCACATGAACTGCACCTAAAATGTGTAGCAACATAAAAACGGGGAGGGAAATACCAACGTACAAAAAGAAATAGATCATACCCAATAAGGATCTCACTGTTACCCCAACAACTAACCACCCAAGATGAACGATAGAAGAAAAAGCTAATAGCTTCCGAAGTTGTGTCTGCCCTAACCCACCTACACCACCCACTAATGCAGATAAACACCCTAAACTCAAAATAATTCAAGCGCTGCAATACCCTAACTGTACTAGTACTATCAACCCCGGTAGTTTCTGCCATGTTAGCAATACTATACCAGGTAAATAGTTTAACCCTTGAATTACATCTACAACTCAGTAGTGGAACGGAACTACACCTAATTTAATAAAGATTGCCAATACCAAGATTGTTTCGCTGAACCAGTAGGTAACCCCACTTATCTGAGTTAAATTTATTGTGACTAGGCCACCAAAAAAGAATAATGCAGCAGCCAATGCCTGTATAATAAAATATTTTACAGTAGCCTCAATTTCTAAAGGACTATGCCATCACGTTAGTAGAGGGACAAATGCTAACGTGCCTAGTTCTAAGCCTAATCATATAAAAACTCAATGATTTGCGCATATGACTAAGATAACACTTAACAATATGGAAAGTCTAAACAAGGGTGAAATATAGGGACTCATATGAGAAATAGTGTAAGTAACACATTAGATTTTGAGTCTGTTAATGCCAGTGCAACTCTTGCTTTCTCATGTTAGAGGATGGATTAACCAACACTGTTGGGGTATGGGCCCAATAGCCTGTTTTAGCTTACTCTAACTAAAAACAACACATATGTGTATCTTTGTCCTATCAAAACAATGCTTTAATTAAACTATATTTTTAACCCATACCCGCGATACCCGAGAAGAATAAAGGTAGACTCAAATTTAGTACTAGTAAGCCTAAACTTATTGGCAAAAAGCTTTTCCATGCTAAATGTATTAATTGGTCATACCGAAACCGCGGGTAAGATGCTCGAAACCACAAGTATAGCCCAATTAACAACCCACTTTGGCAAACTAATCTCAGAAGTCTTAACCAACAAGACAGAAATAAAATAACAGTTAAAATATTTATAAACAAAATATTAGCATACTCAGCTAAAAAAAATAACGCAAACGGACCCCCTGAATACTCTACATTAAAACCAGAGACTAGCTCAGACTCCCCCTCGGTCAAGTCAAATGGCGATCGATTAGTCTCTGCTACCGTAGAAATAAACCACATGACAGCCAAAGGTCACGAACTAAACAGTAAGATGCTTTCCTCCTGCGCAACTATAAATTGTCCTAATCTAAATCTTCCTACTAAACAGATTAAACTTAGGATAATTAACCCTAAGCTTACCTCGTAGGATACTATTTGCGCAACTGCTCGTAAAGCCCCCAATAGGGCGTATTTAGAGTTAGATGCTCAACCTGACGCTATAATTGAATAAACCGATAAACTGGAAATTGCCAAAACAAAAAGTACAGCATAATTCAATTCGATAAATGCCTCTGTAACCGGAACTGGTACTCATAATAGTAACGCTAATCCCAAGGCTAGTATTGGCGCAAATAAAAATAAGGGTGTGATTGAAAATGATGGTTTAATTGGCTCTTTAATAAATAACTTCACTGCATCAGCAAATGGTTGCAACAAACCATAAGGCCCTACAACATTCGGCCCCTTACGTAATTGTACGTACCCAATAACCTTCCGTTCAGTTAGAGTTAAGAACGCAACCGCTAAAAGGATAGGGACAAAATACAAAAGAATATGCACAATACTTAGGTACATCACCACTAAAAATAGGACTTGCACCTATAACTGAAGGGCTTAGGCCTTTTGCAATACTATTTTGCTATTTTAGTTATGATTTAGTATAAACCTTAAATCACATGACATTGGTCCTTTCGTACTAAATGCATGAATATAAGGATAGAATCTAACCTGTCTTACAACGGTCTGAACTCAGATCACGTAAGATTTTAATCGCCGAACAGGCAAACCCTAAGTAACTGCTGCACCACTAGGAATCTTGATCCAACATCGAGGTCGCAAACTCTCTCGTCAATTAGAGCTCTCAAAGAGAATAACGCTGTTATCCCTGTGGTAACTTGTTCTAACAATCGCCTAAGCGGATCTAACCCACGTTTCTCGACGCACACCGTCTTAAAATCTACAATGTAATTAAGCAAAGCTTAATATCTTTGCTTGCCACCCCAGCAAAATAAATACTAATTAGAACGTTAATTTCGTAAATAACTTATTACCCTATTTTAACCTACGTACTAAACTACTTATAAAGCTCAGCAGGGTCTTCTCGTCCTTTAACGACTATATGCATTTTCACATATAATGTAATCTCAAGTTCTTAAAAAAAAGACAGTAAAAACCTCGTCTAATCATTCATACATTCCCCCATTTAAAGGGCAAGTGATTATGCTACCTTTGCACAGTCAAAATACCGCGGCCGTTAATCTCACGACACTGGGCAGAGCAGACCTTTAATATTAACCTAAAGGCGATGTTTTTGGTAAACAGGCGAGCTTAGCATTTGCCGAGTTCCTATTTCTTATCTAATAACTTTTATCTTATTCTTATGTCAGAATAACTTTTATTCCTTCTCTTGTTCGCTTCTCTGAGAATAACTTATTTACACTCACAAGAAAGTTATTATACTATCTACGCATTTTAACAGAAAATATTTTATTATTAAAATTGTTTAATACTAAACTAAATAATAGATTATTTAGCTAAATACTGAAAGCTTTAACGCTTTTTCTAAAAGGTGGCTGCCTTTAAGCCTACAATGGTGGGCACAAAACTTACGTTTAGTTTATGTTTGTTCACATATAAACTAATCAGCATATTCCGATTAGTTTCACCACATATAAATATTAGGCTGAACTTACATTCATTTCTTAAACAACCAGCTATAATCAGGTACGGTTAGCATATCACCCCTACTTTAAGCTCTCCCAATTATATTGCAACATAAACTGGTTTAAGCCACCCTTGCTTAGCCTACAGTAGCTCACCTGATTTCGGGTATCCAGACGTAATATCTTTTGCCTAGCGGCACACTAATTAAATCATTATGCAAAAGGAAAAAGTACAAACCTTTAAGTTGTTAGATTAATATTCCTTTATATTTTTTAAGTCCTTTACAGTACCCATGTAAATTCACCGCACGCAGCTACGAATAAACTAATGTTTTATAATTCACATAAATATTTAAACCATAACCACTTCAAGTCAATCTGATCCCCAAATATCTTCTCCGTGTAAAAGAGATGCTTATGTCAAGCTCTAACTTGTGGTAATAAAACTTACCTGTTCACAACTACCTTTTCAAGGTAGCAGTCTTATTAACTTATATTTACCAATTATCCAGGGTATCCTTCCGGATACCCTACCTTGTTACGACTTCTTTCCCTTATGTATTTAGGAAAGTGACGGGCGGTGTGTGCATAACTAAGAGCTATAGTCAAATAATCATGTTATTACCTAATTACTACCAAATCCAACTTTAATAACCATTATTCAAAAGTATCGCCGGTATTTTAAAATAAATGTAATTCATCTCACCCTTTGCTATTGGCTACACCCGGACCTGACGTTAAGAATATATATCTTTCTTCTTGTTAATTTACATACCCTCACAACATTAACTGACGACGGCGGTATATAGGCTGGAAACAAAGCAAAGTAAGATCCTCGCGGAATATCGGTAAAGCAAAACAAACTCCTCTGAATAGACCTTAGCCACTGCCAAAATCTTTGGTTTTCAAACACTGTTTATACTAACCTATGTTTACTATGGAAGAATAACAGGGTATCTAATCCTGGTTTCTACCTTTCACCTTGTAATTATTCACTTAAGAATTTTCTAAAAAGTTCATGCAACCGTATCTTTTATCTACTTCTTAAATACAATATAATAATTACACTGACGATTGTTATAAATTAATGTTAAGGTATAACCGCGGCGGCTGGCACAAGCTTGGCCACATATAATTACTTTTAGCTAACGCATGCTTTCGCATCTGCTTAAAATTAAGTACTGCTATTTACCTTGTAGAGTGGAATAAGCCTAAGCATAGGTTCACCCTAATACTTTATACATATGTTATTTCTAATACGCCATATATTCATCCTCTCCTCACTGGCCCACACGGTTAGCATGTATCATCAAAAGTGCCCCTATAACAGAAACCAGAATCAAATCTGCAGGAAATAGTTTAACATTAAAACATAAGCTTTGGGAGCTTAAAATGATATTTTTATCTTTTCTGAGTTTTAGAATAAATTTATTATCTTCGACTTACAAGACCGATGCTTTATAATTAAGCTACTTAAAACTTTATAGCAAAAGCTTATTTTCTAGCACCCCTACAGCTGGGAAAAACAATAGAATGTTCATAAAATACAGAACTGACGCTACTTGCCCCAAAAAAATATAAGGGTATTCTACAGGCTGACCACCAAGCCATGTCAGAAGCAAGACGTTAACAACGATTACCCAAAATAGGATTTGGGCCAAAGGGCGAAAATTATTGCTCGTTTGTTTGCTAGAATGTAGTACCGGCACAAGGAATAAAACGAAAATAGATATTGCTAACGCTACCACTCCCCCTAACTTATTAGGAATAGATCGAAGAATTGCATATGCAAATAAAAAATACCACTCGGGCTGGATGTGAACTGGCGTGACTAAAGGATTAGCAGGAATGTAATTTTCGGGGTCTGTTAAAAGATTAGGTGAGAACAAGGCAATTATAAGCAACCCAGTAAATAAAACTACGAAACCAACAACATCCTTGTACGAAAAATATGCATGAAACGGCACCTTATCAATGTCACCAATGAGCCCTGTGGGATTGCTAGCTCCTGTTTGATGTAAAAACAATAAATGGACAATTGCTAGTCCAGCAATTAAAAAAGGGAAACAAAAGTGAAATGCAAAGAACCGTGTTAGTGTTGCATTATCCACAGAGAAACCCCCCCACAACCATTGAACCAATTCCGGCCCTAAATAAGGGATTGCCGATGCTAAGTTAGTGATTACTGTAGCCCCCCAAAAAGATATCTGTCCCCAAGGAAGGACATAACCAAGGAAAGCAGTACCCATAGTTATAATTAATAGGATAACACCAATATTTCACGCTTCTACGTTAAAGTAAGACCCATAATATAAGCCGCGCCCAATATGGCAGTACAAACAGATAAATATAAATGACGCACCATTGGCATGTAGGTTACGTAATAACCACCCATAATTTACGTCACGGCAAATATGAGCAACTGAGGAAAAGGCTAAATTAACATCAGCTGTGTAATGTATAGCTAAAAATAGACCTGTTAAAATTTGTCTAATTAGACATAACCCTAGGAGAGATCCAAAATTCCATCAAACTGAAATATTACTTGGTACTGGTAAATCAACAAATGAATGATTAACCACTTTAAGTAGGGGATGATGCTTACGCAGAGGCCCGGCCATAAATATTTTTGTAGTTAATTTATAACGTAAGTTTTTCATACTTAAATTCTTGATGGCAAGCAAAAATTTATGTTACAGATATTTTTGATTTTTTGCATTTTACTTACTTCAGTAATAATTATTCGTTCAACAACCCCCTACTTTGGTGCCCTAGCAACAGCTGGTATAGCATTAACCTCAGCATTGTTGCTATTAGAATGCGGGAAAACATTCCCAGCAATAATTTTAATATTGATCTACTTAGGGGGGATGCTAGTGGTATTTATTTATAGCACAGCTTATTCAGCAGATTTAATGCCATTACCTATTAATATAACAACAGCAATTATAACAGCTACTCTTGGGACAGCAGTGATCACGAGCCTGTCACCTAATATAGTAGAATATTTATGTGAGAATAAACCATGAGAAAGTTACAATAGAAATAATAATTATATGATTTTTGATTTGTATGAACGCGGGTGAGGAACATTTGTTATTGCAACAATAATTCTGACGGTACTACTATTCGCAATTTTGGAAATTGTTTCGCAGCGGCAGAGAACGATAAAATGGTATGTTCATTCCACTAATTAGGGGATCTTTAGATTGGAAGTCTAATATAATTATATACTAAATGAACTATCCGCCCAGGTTTTCTGGGTTATATTTTACCCGTAAATTATAGCGATTCTGCTGCCTACTAAAACTATTACAATTAACCCTATATACATCTTAATTAATGACGTTTGTGTTAACCCAACTAAATTTGCCAATGCATTAGAATTTTTTCTAATTCCTTGCGGTAATGCTATTTCAGCCCAACCACGGTCTATAACTTGTATTTGGTAAGATTCCCCCAGGTTAAACCATATCTTTGGTATAATATTATGTATTGTAAGTGGGTAATAACCTACCTGTACTTCAAAACTAATGTAAGGTACTACTACCGGGCCCGTGTGTAACAACTTTATAGTATCTCATGCTGTTAATACCCCTAGTAGTGTCACAGTAATTGCTGCAATTTTTAAGTCTAACGGCAAGGATAAAATTGTAGTTTGATTCGGGACTAAAAGCTTGATAAAGATAACCCCAGCAACAATGCTTCCATAGCCAAGGCGTTGTAATGAGTTAGTTAATAAAATATAATCTTCATTTAATGGTTGTAGTGAAACTATACGGTTCCAAGACCCAAGGGCATAATAAAAAAGACGAAAACTGTAAATAGCCGTAAAACTAGTAGCGAGTAATACAATACTAATTCCCCAACTATTTATGTTACTAATATTAATTGCCTCAATAATAGGATCCTTTGAAAAAAACCCCGCCAAAAAAGGCACTCCTATTAATGCTGCACTACCGATAAATAAGCAAGATCTAGTAATTGGGCTCGCTGGAGCAAGGCTACCTATTTTACGAATATCTTGTTCATTTTGTAGCCCATGGATGTATCTCCCTGAACATATAAATAATATAGCCTTAAAAAATGCATGTATACAAATATGTAAAAAAGCTAACTGTGGTACGCCTGCCCCAACAGCTGTTACCATTAACCCTAACTGGCTAGCAGTAGAAAATGCTACAATTTTCTTTAAGTCATTTTGCCCTAAAGCACATAAAGCTGAAAATAATGTTGTTATACTACCTATTAAAAACACCCCTGTTTGAATTTGTGCATTTATTAAAATAATTGGGCTAAACCGAATTAGTAGAAACACCCCAGCAACAACTATTGTGCTAGAGTGTAGTAAAGAAGATACAGGCGTAGGCCCCTCTATTGCTGCTGGTAATCAAGGATGAAGGCCTAATTGGGCTGATTTCCCAGCGGAGGCTAGTACCACACCAAACAAGAAAAATAGATTTAAAGGATGAGTACTGTATAAAGATGTAAAAGTTCAGCTCCCCAGGGATAGTAGGGCCCAAACAAGAACAATAATTAAACCAATATCTCCAACACGATTATAAAGAATTGCTTGTAACGCTGCTGTATTCGCGTCACTTCGACCGTACCACCAACTAATTAATAGGTAAGATATAATTCCTACCCCCTCTCAACCCACCAGCAACTGAAACAAGCTCTCTGCACTAACTAACAATAATATTGCAATTAGAAATAATCCTAAATATTTACAAAATAAGTGTCTCCGTGGATCCGTACTTATATAGTACAAGGAAAACACCAAAATGTTTCACGTTACATACAATGCTACAACGAAAAAGCAACAAGTGTATATGTCATACCGAAAACTGAAAGTCAAACTATAATTTCCCACTTTTAGCCACTCTCATTTTAAAAATACTATTTCTACCTGGTCATTAACTAATATCATAAACAACAGTAATAAATTAATATAAAACCCGAGTTTAATAGCATTTCTAATAGTTTCTTTTACTCTACTAAATAATGCCAGAACCAATAATAATAGACAAACAAGCGATATTATACCTACTACCTCTAACACCATTCAGTTGGTGCTCACCCATTCTTTGGCCCCTAAAACCAATATAATATATATATACTAACTGAATCGACACTATTAAAGATTTGAACTTTAATAAACTATGGTAGCAACATAGTTCTTAACCTTGTAGTATCAGCTAATCGAGTATATTACTCACCATTAAGACCACAACTTAATATTCTTATAAACTAGATTAACTAGAACACTATTTTCATGTTAGGAATCAAATATAACCCCGGTGCCAGATGTATCAACATCAAAATATACTCGCGGTTAGTAAGGAAAGAAATATTTTTATAACCTCTAATGGTTCTACCTCATTGGGATATCCCATAAAGATATAGACTATAACCTGCAGCAAGCACCCCCCCTAACGCTATAAATAAAATGGTAGTAGGGGCCCAAGCATAAATTGCAACCATTGCTACTAATTCACCAAATAAATTAATTGACGGTGGTAAAGCTAGATTTATTAAACTAGTAAGCAACCAAATTAGTCTCAACAGTGGAAATATTAATTCTCCCCCGCGTGTTCCAATCAAATTTCGCGTCCCACTGCGCTCGTACCAACAATTGGCCAAGCAAAACAAACAAGAAGACACAATACCATGAGCAATCATTAATGTTATGGCACCTATATAACCCCACACCGTACCAGTGAGCACACCCCCAGCTACTAAAGCTATATGCCCTACAGATGAATAAGCAATTAAAGATTTTATATCTGTTTGCCGTAAGCAAATAGCCCCCATCCCAATAGCCCCCCATAATGCTAAAGCTAAAATAACTTCTCTTGATATTAACCCTCTAGCACACCATATCTGTCTAATTCGCATTATCCCGTACCCCCCCAATTTTAATAGTACACCTGCTAAAACCATTGAACCTGCAATGGGTGCTTCTACATGTGCTTTTGGTAACCATAAATGACTACCATAAAGAGGTAGTTTAATTAAGAATGCTATAATACAACCAATTCATCAGATATTTAAAATATAATCACTATCCTTATGCGTGTGGAACTCTATATCTAAGCAGAGAGTTCCACACGCATGGTATTGACCAATTAAGCACACTAACAACGGTAATGACCCTGTTATTGTGTAAAATATAAAATAGGTCCCTGCCTGATACCGTTCCTTCTGCGCCCCCCAACGAGTAATTAATATTAACGTTGGTAGCAATGTAACCTCAAACGCAATATAAAACAATAATAAATCTCTGGCTAGAAATGCTACAATTAATGCTCCTGTTAACACAATTTGACAAAAGATAAAAATACGCTGATAAATATATCGCTCGCCAGCGACATGTCGCTGGCTAGCGATCAATATTAAAGGTAACAACCATGCACTTAACCCAACTAAAGCGACAGATATTACACCACTAGTCAATCTGTTGCTAACCCCTGAAATAAATGCATTTAAACCTAGAAGTTTTAACACTGGGATAACTAATAATAATCCAACTATCTGGCTTAAACGTCAAAGACCTGAATTTTTACAAAATAGTACCATACCTGCCAAACCCACATACCCTAGAACAATACTATACATTATGACAAATTAAATACTTTTAATAAGTCACTACCGTGACTACGCGAAATTAGTACCAACAACGCCAAACCAGAACTTGCCTCACAAGCGCTAAATGTTAGCAGCACCAATGCTAATATCAACGGATACTCAAATCCGGGCAATGCCACTATACCTAATCCTAAATACAGCGCTACTATTATTATTTCTAAACACAATAATACAGATAATAAATGAACCTGCGATAAACCAAGCCCCACCAAGGCAATAAAAAACACAACCATAACTGTAGTCATATAAAACAAGAATGATAATAATTATCTTTTGGGCCGAAACCAAATATTTTACTTAAACTACCTGTTTACTCCGTTCACTCTAATCCTCCTTTCAATCACTCGTATACCAGCCCCCCGGTTAAAATAAGTACCAATGCTCTGATAAGATAATAATCAAAAAAAATTACTCTCCCAAATAATATTTCTAAGGGATAAGGTAAAATTAAGGCAATTTCTAGGTCAAATAGTAAGAACAAAATGGCTACTAAGAAAAACCGCAAAGAAAATGGTAACCGTGCAGTACCGATAGGATCAAACCCGCACTCATAAGATGACAACTTTTCATTATCTGGCTGCCCAGTAGGTAGAAATAAACCTAAAAGTAGAAAGATAAATACCAAAATAGTTGCAATACCAACAATATACACCATCGGCAACATTTACGAACCTCATCAGTAAATACATACATATAAAAACAATCACACTACGTCAACGAAATGTCAATACCAAGCTGCTGCTTCAAAACCAAAGTGATGCGATGATGTATAATGATAAAAAACTTGTCGCCCTAAACAAACCAAGAGAAAAGTAGAACCAATAATAACGTGCAACCCGTGAAACCCCGTTGCTACAAAAAACGTAGAACCATAAACCCCGTCTGCGATAGTAAATGGTGCTTCATAATATTCCCATGCTTGCAGCCCTGTAAAGTAAAGCCCTAATGTCACAGTGAACACTAATGCTTGAATAGCTTCTGTTCGTTTACCCTCTAAAATCGCATGATGAGCCCAAGTGACTGTAACACCGGAACTTAATAATACAGCAGTATTTAATAAAGGGACTGCGAATGCATTTAAGGGATAAATCCCCACAGGTGGCCACGTTACCCCTAACTCTACAGTAGGTGCTAAACTTCTATGAAAAAAAGCTCAAAAAAATGCTAGGAAAAAAAATACTTCAGAAATAATAAATAATACTATTCCCCGTCGTAACCCTGCGATAACATAACTAGTGTGGCAACCTTGGAATGTTGCTTCACGAATAACATCTCGTCACCATTGTAACATCGTAATAACTACTAATATTAGTCCTAAGCCTAATAATATAACTCTACTATAATGAAATCACATAACTAAACCAACTGTTAATGTAAAAGCTGCTGACCCCCCCACAATTGGCCACGGACTCGGCTCTACTAAATGTCATGGGTGTACTTGATATCCTGCCATTAGAACTGTCCTAAAGGTTTTCATCTAAGTATAGAGTCACCAAGATAGCAAAAACGTAACCTTGAATAAGTGCAACTGCTATTTCTAGTAATGTCAAAAAAATTAATAAAATACCAGTAATAAAACTTAATAAGATTGACAATGATATTAATCCCAGTACTGCTGAAGAAATGAGATGTATTAGCAAATGCCCCGCAGTTAAATTAGCTGTTAACCGTAACCCTAACGCTAACGGACGTATCAAAATACTTAGCGTCTCCACTACAATTAGTATGGGAATTAATGCATTTGGTGCCCCTTCCGGGCATAAATGCCCCAAAGCAACAATAGGGTGATTGCGAAAGCCATAGATTACAGTGCCTAACCATAAGGGTACTGCAAGCCCTAAGTTCATAGACAATTGAGTCGTAGGCGTAAAAGTGTATGGGAAAAGCCCAACTACATTTAATGTTATAAGTATAAGTATTAGACTAGCGAATAACACTACCCAATTACCCCCCTTCCGGCTCAAAGGCTGCATAACTTGTGTTACTAACGCTTCTAAACCAGCTGCTAATACTAAAGAATTTCGTGTACCTGCTCACCCAGAATATTGTTGCACGAATAATTTTCAAGGTAAAATTAGTGCAAGCAAAACTAAGGGAACATTGATTAACCAAGGCGAATCAAATTGACTAAATAAGCTCCCTACCATGGTCATGAAAATTCTTTAGTGGTTAAGAATTCAACTTCAACATCCTCTCGCATAACCACTGCTACTCGATTAATATACTTATGCAAACCAAAAGTTAGTAAAATACCCCAAACTAATATAAATAAAAAAACCCAAGGAATTGGATTTAACTGTGGCATTCACTAGAGAGCTCACACCCATTGTTAATTTAAAAAGATTAATGCTTTATACTTAAGCTACCTAATGACTCTGATTCTAGTATTATCCCACATCAGCTCTCAAAGACTTCGACAGGGACAGCTTCGACAACGATCGGTATAAAACTATGATTAGCACCGCAAATTTCTGAACACTGCCCATAGAACGTACCAACTCGACTACATTGTAATGCCAATTGATTTAGCCGCCCCGGCACTGCATCCATTTTTAACCCTAAAGCAGGTACAGTTCAAGCATGAATTACATCCGCAGCAGTAACTAATATACGAATAGAGGTATCAACCGGTAAAACAACACGGTTATCTACCTCTAATAAACGTGCATCGCCAGGAACAATGTCATTAATAGGTAGTATATAAGAATCAAATTCAATATCGTAATAATCAGTATACTCGTAACTTCAATATCATTGATGCCCTACCGTCTTAATAGTTAACTGCGGACTATCTAACTCATCTGTTAAATATAATAATTTAAGGGAAGGCAAGGCAACTACTACTAAAATAACTGCTGGAATAATAGTTCAAACAGTCTCAACTACATGCCCATCTGTTAGAAACCGATAAATGTATTTTGTGGAAAGTAATACCACTATGCTGTAGAAAATTAAACACGTAATTAAAATTACTACTAGCATCACGTGGTCATGAAAATAAATTATTTCCTCTATCACAGGGGATGCAGCATCTAATAAGCCCAATTGTGCAGGTGTTGCCATCGAAATATCTCATATAATATAAGATCCGTAGCCTGACAAACTACTAGTTTTACTTAACCTAACATTTCTTTGACCTAGGAAATATGGCAGAGTGTATGCAGTTGGCTTGAAACCAATAGACAAAGATTTAAATTATCTTTTATTTCTAATATTTTTTCGAAATAAAAGGTAACTCTTCATGTGTGTGGAATAGTGGCGGGCAGCCTATTAACCACTCAGCAGAATGAGACGCATGACTCGCAGGAATAGCTTTCCGTTGGGAAGAGAAAGCCTCTCATAAGATAAATAAAAAGAATAGTACTGAGCCTAAAGAAATAATTGACCCCAAGGACGAAACAACGTTTCAGATCGTATAAGCATCTGGATAGTCAGAATAACGCCGAGGCATTCCTGCTAGGCCAAGGAAGTGTTGGGGGAAAAAAGTTAAATTTACACCCACAAATATTACGAAAAAATGAATCTTCGTTCATGTCTCTTGTAAAGTGAAACCAGTAAATAAAGGAAATCAGTATGTTAACCCCCCCAAAATAGAAAACACGGCCCCCATAGATAATACGTAGTGGAAATGTGCTACAACATAGTAAGTGTCATGTAATACGATATCCAATGACGAATTCGCTAGCACGATTCCAGTTAAACCCCCCACAGTAAATAAGAAAATAAATCCTAAAGCTCAAAGCAAGGGAGTTTCTCACTTAATTTGTTTGGAACCTGACAAAGTGGCAAGCCAACTAAAGACTTTAATTCCGGTAGGTACAGCAATTACCATCGTAGCCGCAGTAAAATAACTGCGTGTATCTACGTCTATCCCCACCGTGAATATATGATGAGCTCAAACTCAGAAACCGAGTAATCCGATAGTAAACATAGCTCACGTTATACCTAAATAGCCAAAAGACCGTAACTTTCCTGCATAATGAATAATAATATGTGAGATTATCCCAAATCCTGGTAAAATCAAAATATATACTTCTGGGTGCCCAAAAAACCAAAATAAATGTTCGTATAAAATTGGGTCACCACCCCCGGAAGGGTCAAAGAAAGTTGTGTTAATATTACGATCCGTTAATAATATTGTGATTGCACCAGCTAACACTGGGAGTGATAAAAGTAATAAATAAGCAGTTACCCAAATAGACCACACAAACAATGGTACACGGTTTCACTCAATTCTCGCCCGTATATTATGAATTGTTGTAATGAAATTAATTGCCCCTAAAATAGAGGATACTCCCGCCAAATGTAAAGAGAAAATTGCTAAATCGACAGAGGCCCCCGCATGAGCAATATTACTAGACAACGGCGGATAAACAGTTCAACCTGTACCAACCCCTGCTTCTACAGCAGATGAAGCTAACAACAACGAAAACGATGGGGGAAGCATCCAAAAACTCATATTATTCATACGAGGGAATGCTATATCTGGGGCACCAATCATTATAGGAACTAGTCAGTTACCAAAACCCCCAATTATAATAGGTATTACTATAAAAAAGATTATAACAAACGCATGTGCTGTAACAATAACATTGTACAAATGATCATCCCCAAGCAGCGCCCCAGGCTGAGATAGTTCAGCTCGAATTAGTAAACTTATAGCTGTGCCCACCATAGCAGCCCAGGCTCCAAAAACGAAATATAATGTCCCAATGTCCTTATGATTAGTGGAAAATAATCACCGAGTAATGTACAC